GTTTAGATAGTAAGTAAAATAAATAGTTTTTTTCCATTCTATCTATTGTACTTATTGATATTGGAAAAATTATCTCGTTTGTTCGAGTTGATGATCTGAACGAGTCGCACATACACCCTAGTACATGTTCCTCGACGCTGAGGGCATCCTCGAAGAGCGGGAGATTTCGTAACATTTCTAATTGGCTGTCTTGTCTTTCTAATAAGTTGTTTAATAGTTGGCATGTTGAATCATATATATTTTAGAATGGGCTGGTTTAGATCGATCTTAACCTGATGATTATGAATTATTTCCATTCAATTGAATTAATATTTTATCGGTGTAAAATATTTAATATCAAATCATGTAAAATTTGAATTATGGTTTGAAATTCATGGATTTATATTTATACGGGATCTTCAGTATTTTCGACTGCTACAAGATCAACAATGCCATAAGCTTGGGCTTCTGCTGCTGACATAAAAACATCCCTTTCCATGTCTTCGGATATAACCCATAAAGGGTTTCCCGTTCTTTGTACGTAAACCTTTGTAAGGGTTTCGCGAAGTTTCAGTAGCTCTTCCGCTTCCAGGATAAATTCCCCTGCCTGTGCTTCATAAAAAGAACTAGCAGGTTGGTGAATCATAACCCTGATGATATAACATCATGAAAGGTTCTTCTATCTCGCATAATTGATCAAACAAAAGAAAGGGATAAAAAATGCCAAGAAGAAAAGATAGAATTGAACAACCGTACAGGCATTTTTTATGCATACGGCTCTGCAATAGAATTTTCTTTGCCCTTCTTTTTTCTGTTGAAGAAAAATACAGAAGAGAGACAAAAAGAATCCATTCGATTCCGATTGTTGAATAATCTATTTACCACCCTTCCTTTCATATTCCTTTTTTAGGAGTTAAAAAATACTATGATGGTTCTGTTGCTTTATATATTTATCTTATACGTGATTTAGCAATCCCAAGGTGTTTTTTGATCCGATCAAAATAAGAAAAAAAAAGATCTTGTTTCATCTTCTTACTCTTTCTTTCATAAATAGCGGAAAGAAACTTTTAGTGTGTAAGAAAAATGGTTTGTGACGCTGAAAGGGGTCTCTGACACATAATATCAAAATAATAAGACCAAATCCGGAAATAACCCTTGTTTCATACTACTATTTCGATACGTAATCTTGTGTTACGAAAAAACAAAAAAAAAAAGGATTTGTTTGTATCGAACTTAAAGTGCCATGCTATTATTACTTATTATTCATATTCGATATGGCGAAGGCATAGTCTTTTTTCTTAAATAAAACAAAAAACTCATTGGCGCCAAGCGTGAGGGAATGCTAAACGTTTGGTAATTTCCCCCCCTACCAGAATGAAAGATCCCATTGAAGCGGCTAATCCCATGCATATTGTATGTACATCTGGTGGCACAAATTGCATAGTGTCATAAATAGCTATTCCTGGTATTACCCATCCTCCGGGGGAGTTTATAAACAAATAAAGATCCCTAGTATCATCCTCTATACTAAGATATACCATAAGACCAACAAGTTGATTCGAGATCTCGCTATCAACCTCTTGTCCTAAGAAAAGCAATCTTTCTCGATAAAGTCGGTTGATTAGGACAAAATTGTATCCTTTAGGAACCGTACATGCGCCTTTGGGTGCATACGGTTCAAAAAAATTGCGAAAAAAATAATCAATGTGTCGATTTCAGCCCTATTTCTTTTTCTGTAACAGTTTTTTCTTTTTAATAGAGGGGCTTGTTCTTCCATTTTTCAAGAAAGATGGGTTTTGCTGTCTTTCCTCGAAAAGAATTCACTGAAGTTATTGAACTAACCTTTCATTGATGTATTATTTCATCGAGATTCCAATTCTGATGTTATTTTCTTGTTCCTGAATGGGCCTTTAAAATTTTTTAGGTTCATGTTCTACTCCGGGTAAAGATTCGCCCGAATTCTATTTGCGCATATAGGGCAAATGATATCAGTACCACTCACTTCTTTTTGTTAAGACTTCGTTTTTGTGAACCCACATTCTTCATATCTTCCGCCAAATTATTCGATATATTTACTATTTTATTAATTGGCAATTTGAGATAACTCCTATGGTAGAAAAATCATTTATGATACAAGTTATAATCGTATACATATTACCAATTTGGTATTTTCTGAACGGAGCCTGGATACTTTATTTTATTATTACAAGCTAACCATAAATCCTTCTAATTTAAATTATTTATCCCCAAAATCAAAATAAATTGATCCAATTGTACTTCGCGCTCCAAATTATTGATGGTTCAATCCATTTTTCTTGGGCGAAACGTAAGATATCTCAGTCGGAAAGAGAATGGGTGAATTCCATATGACCCAATATGTCTCACAAGTCGCACTATACGTCAACCCAAACCGCATCTTCCTCTCCAGGACTCCGAAAAGGTACTTTTGGAACACCAATGGGCATGAAATTAAAGAAAAAATTAAGTACTATATTTTACTTTGATGTGGAAACGTAATAATTTATTGTCTTCATAATTTTTATTTTACTTCTGTTTATCCTATTTTATATATGTTTATATATGGATTTTATACATAGATTGTAAGACTCATATCATAGAGGAAGACGGAATAAATAAAGAAAAATTCTGACGAATAAATCGTTTGAGTGATAAACAAGTATTTATGCGTTCGTTCCTCAAAAATTAGACCAATCCCCATTGCGTATTGCTACTTATCGGGTATAGAATAGATCTGCTTCTATTTGTTCCTACGAACAGAATTGTTCCATTATTTCGAATGGAACGAAATAAATATTAACTCTTGCTCATAGACAATCTAAGGAAAAGGGTTAGGTACTTTAGGTACTATAGTATATAGTTTAGTTTTTTCCAATGCGATAAAGTTACATAGTGTCTATTTATCTTTGATAAAGAGGTATTTCCATGGGTTTGCCTTGGTATCGTGTTCATACGGTTGTTTTGAATGATCCCGGTCGGTTACTTTCTGTCCATATAATGCATACAGCTTTAGTTGCTGGTTGGGCCGGTTCAATGGCTCTATACGAATTAGCGGTTTTTGACCCTTCTGACCCTGTTCTTGATCCGATGTGGAGACAGGGTATGTTTGTTATACCTTTCATGACTCGTTTAGGAATAACTAATTCATGGGGCGGTTGGAGTATTACAGGAGGGACTGTAACAAATCCGGGTATTTGGAGTTACGAAGGTGTGGCAGGGGCACATATTGTGTTTTCTGGTTTGTGCTTTTTGGCAGCTATCTGGCATTGGGTGTATTGGGACCTAGAAATATTCTGCGATGAACGTACAGGAAAACCCTCTTTGGATTTGCCAAAAATCTTTGGAATTCATTTATTTCTCTCAGGGGTCGCTTGCTTCGGTTTTGGCGCATTTCATGTAACAGGTTTGTATGGTCCTGGGATATGGGTATCGGATCCTTATGGGCTAACTGGAAAAGTACAACCTGTAAACCCTGCGTGGGGCGCGGAAGGTTTTGATCCCTTTGTTCCTGGGGGAATAGCTTCTCATCATATTGCAGCGGGTACATTGGGCATATTAGCGGGCCTATTCCATCTTAGTGTCCGTCCGCCTCAACGTTTATACAAAGGATTACGTATGGGAAATATTGAAACCGTACTTTCCAGTAGTATCGCAGCTGTCTTTTTTGCAGCTTTCGTTGTTGCTGGAACTATGTGGTATGGTTCAGCAACTACCCCGATCGAATTATTTGGTCCTACTCGTTATCAGTGGGATCAGGGATATTTCCAGCAAGAAATATATCGAAGAGTTGGCGCTGGGTTAGCCGAAAATCTGAGTTTATCAGAAGCTTGGTCTAAAATTCCCGAAAAATTAGCTTTTTATGATTACATCGGTAATAATCCAGCAAAAGGGGGATTATTCAGAGCGGGATCAATGGACAATGGAGATGGAATAGCTGTTGGTTGGTTAGGACATCCCGTCTTTAGAGATAAAGAAGGACGCGAGCTTTTTGTACGTCGTATGCCTACTTTTTTTGAAACATTTCCGGTAGTTTTAGTAGACGGAGACGGAATTGTGAGAGCCGATGTTCCCTTTAGAAGGGCGGAATCCAAATATAGTGTCGAACAAGTGGGTGTAACTGTTGAGTTCTATGGTGGCGAACTCAATGGAGTCAGTTATAGTGATCCTGCTACTGTGAAAAAATATGCTAGACGTGCTCAATTAGGGGAAATTTTTGAATTGGATCGAGCTACTTTGAAATCTGATGGTGTTTTTCGTAGTAGTCCAAGGGGCTGGTTCACTTTTGGGCATGCTACGTTTGCTTTGCTCTTCTTTTTTGGACACATTTGGCATGGTGCTAGAACCTTGTTCCGAGATGTTTTTGCTGGTATTGATCCAGATTTGGACGCTCAAGTGGAATTTGGAACATTCCAAAAACTTGGGGATCCAACTACAAAGAGACAGGCAGTTTGATACAACATTGCTCTGGCCTACATTTTATGCTTTACATAAAGTAAAGTGCCGGATCTATTTTGAATTACCCCTTTTTATTTGACTTTTTTCCCTTTCTTTATCTTGGTAAATGATCGTATCCCAAATGAATAGGTGTGGAAGCTATAATTGTAAACCACGATCGAATCTATGGAAGCATTGGTTTATACATTTCTGTTAGTCTCTACTTTAGGGATAATTTTTTTCGCTATCTTTTTTCGAGAACCACCGAAGGTTCCAACTAAAAAATGAAATGATTTTTCATTATCTCAATTGAAGTAATGAGCCTCCCAATATGGGAGGCTCATTACTTCAATCAACTAGTCTCCGTGTTCCTCGAATGGATCTCTTAGTTGTTGAGAGGGTTGCCCAAAAGCGGTATATAAGGCATACCCAGTAAAACTTACAAGTAAACCAGATATGAAGATGGCGACTAGGGTTGCTGTTTCCATTATTAAATAATTTCAAGATCGCGGTGGATCTATAACTACAATAAGATCATTTATTTACAACTACAACAAAATAGTATACAAAGTCAACAGATCTCAACTAATGAATGAAATAGAATTTATGGCTACACAAACCGTTGAGGGCAGTTCTAGGTCTGGACCAAGACGAACTGTTGTAGGGGATTTATTGAAACCGTTGAATTCGGAATATGGTAAAGTAGCTCCGGGATGGGGGACTACTCCATTTATGGGGGTTGCAATGGCTTTATTTGCAATATTCCTATCTATTATTTTGGAAATTTATAATTCTTCCGTTTTATTGGATGGAATTTCAATGAATTAGATTTGATTTATAAGAATTATGAAGTCCTATTTTTTCGATAAAAAAAATTCTTAGAACTCGAATTTCTAGGACGTTTTGGTAGTTCGACCGTGAAATTCCTTTGTTTCGGTATTTCCGGAATATGAGTGTGTGACTTGTTATAATTGATCCTATTGATAATACAGAGAATAGATCTGTCATCTTGATAGAGATGATTCTACCTCGTCGGATATTTATATTTATTTAATATCTGGAGCACGGAAGGGGTATATAGAATATATCAAGAAAAGAAATATTTGAACTATGATTCATATTTATTCAGACCTCGTAACCGGACTAAAAAAAAAGAACAAAAACAAAAGAAGGGGGGGGATTGCCTAAATAAAACGCCTTTTCTTCCTTCAAAATCATGCACCTTGACTGAAGGACAACTTTTTCTCTGAATTTTGTTGAGTTGTTACATTTAGTCCAGTCATTGAATAAGTGATGGTCAAACGGTTCTTACTCAGAGAGTCTTTGAGCTTAATTTTTAACTTTGTTAAATCATCGGGGTTATAGTATGAATCTGAAGTTTTAATTGATTCATAGGGTCTCAACAAGAGAATTCCTATCAATAATAAAACAATAAATAAATAGTAAATTTGACTTACGCAAAAAAACTACACAAATAAACAATATATAGATAGGGTAAAAGAAGACTCAAGAGGCCTATAACAATATAAAGAAAGACAAATGAGCCGACTTGATATTGGCATTATCATCGCAAAGAAAAGATTCCGGATTTTTATTTTTTCATATTTTTGGGACAGATATAATCAAGTATCTAATAAGTTTCCAATTTTATATTACATATCCGTTGAAATCAGTATTTGTGTGTTTCTGCTTGAGCCGTACGAGATGCAATTTTCATATACGGTTCTCAGAGGGGGAGTCTCCTTGTTTTACCTATCTCAATAAAGTATATGATTGGTTTGAAGAACGTCTAGAGATTCAGGCGATTGCAGATGATATAACTAGTAAATATGTTCCTCCTCATGTCAACATATTTTATTGCTTAGGGGGAATCACACTCACTTGTTTTCTAGTACAAGTAGCTACGGGTTTTGCTATGACTTTTTACTATCGTCCAACCGTTACAGAGGCTTTTTCCTCTGTTCAATACATAATGACTGAGGTCAACTTTGGTTGGCTAATTCGATCAGTTCATCGATGGTCGGCAAGTATGATGGTTCTAATGATGATTTTGCACGTATTTCGTGTATATCTCACGGGTGGGTTTAAAAAACCCCGCGAATTAACTTGGGTTACGGGTGTAGTTCTGGGTGTATTGACTGCATCTTTTGGTGTAACTGGTTATTCCTTACCTTGGGACCAAATTGGTTATTGGGCAGTAAAAATTGTAACAGGTGTACCTGAAGCTATTCCTGTAATAGGATCGCCTTTGGTAGAATTATTGCGTGGAAGTGCTAGTGTAGGTCAATCCACTTTAACCCGTTTTTATAGTTTACACACTTTTGTATTGCCTCTTCTTACTTCCGTATTTATGTTAATGCATTTCCTAATGATACGTAAGCAGGGTATTTCGGGTCCTTTATAAGGATTTTTTATAAAAAAAAAATAAGATAGGTCGATTATAGATATTTATAATTGGTCATATATTTATTATTTCGGAGAGGAACAATAGTATTTCATTGCCACAAATATGGATTATTGAAAAGAATAAGACATATTATTTGGATATTTCTCTTCAACCCCGAAGTATTTTTTATTTGATACTTTGATACAAATAGTTGAAGTGGATTCTCCGAAGAGAAAATGGATTATGGGAGTGTGTGACTTGAACTATTGATAGGGCCATGCGGATATATGATTTGATCCGCCACATTGGAAATCACAATTAAATGTGTCTCCGCATCCAATCAACACGTAAGTCTTCCTACGTATACGTAGCAGAGGATAGGCTGGTTTGCTTAAGGAGAATTCTTTCTATGATTATACCTGAATCCATGTAATGCATGAACAGGCTCCGTAAGATCCCGTAGAATAAGTGATTCAGCATCATCCAAATGATGTTATATCTATTACATTTATTTATAGTATGGAACTGCATTCATTTCCTTTGCATTGACCCGGATCTATGATACTATCGGAGTGAAATAGGGGATCTAAGGAAGAATAGAGGCTAGACTGTATTAGTAACAAGTAAATCCTTTGTATGTAAAAAGACTCGAGATATTGTGTGGATAGACACCAATTACAAGTCATGAGACAACCCAAAAAGCATTTGGTCATGATCCAATTTATAAGCCCACTTGGGTGTTGAGCATTTACTCGTAAGAACTGACTTCACAATGAATAGTTGGAACTCCGGAAAATAGAACCTTTCTTACATGGAGTCATTATATTCGTGTGGATATAGATGAAATAGTTTTTTATATCGATCTATTTCAGTTATTCTTTTGATTTTTGTTTTGCTCGAGCCGGATGATGAAAAATTATCATGTCCGGTTCCCTCGGGGGATGAATACATAATAATTCACCTATCCCAATAACAAAGAAACCAGATTTGAATGATCCTGTATTAAGAGCTAAATTGGCAAAAGGAATGGGACATAATTATTACGGGGAACCCGCATGGCCCAATGACCTTTTATATATTTTTCCAGTAGTAATTCTAGGTACTATAGCATGTAACGTAGGCTTAGCGGTTCTAGAACCGTCAATGATCGGTGAACCGGCAGATCCTTTTGCAACTCCTTTGGAAATATTACCCGAATGGTACTTCTTTCCTGTATTTCAAATACTTCGTACAGTACCAAATAAGTTATTAGGTGTTCTTTTAATGGTTTCAGTACCATTAGGATTATTCACAGTACCTTTTTTGGAGAATGTCAATAAATTCCAAAATCCGTTTCGTCGTCCAGTAGCTACAACTGTTTTTTTGATTGGTACCGCAGTAGCACTTTGGTTAGGTATTGGGGCAACATTACCTATTGATAAATCTTTGACTTTAGGTCTTTTTTAAATTGATTCAATTGTAACATCATATGGGTATCTAGGGAATAGTTCCTTTAAAGTTAATTTTCCCTAGATACATTCAATTTTTGATTTTATTATGAATTAATTATACAAATATATTATATGGATCGTATTGAAAATCAAAAAACGATTTTTTCTTTTTTTCTTTATCTTTAGAAAAAAGATGAAATAATTGCAATGAATTTAAAATGAAAATTTATTTATTTTTAGGTAAATGAATTGCGAAACGCTTTTGTAGAATACTCAATATTTCTTTTACATCTTCTGGGCGAAAATATTCAATTTTCATAAGATCTTCTTGACTGTTACTCAAAAGGTCCAATAATGTATGTATATTGGACCTTTTGAGACAATTATAGGTTCTGGAAGGCAATTCTAATTGATCAATAAAAATATATTTCAATGCAATTCCTTTTTTATTTTTCTTTAGATTAGATAATCTATCATGAAAGGGAAAAAGGGGTAAAGTAAATTTGTTTTTATTTTCCTCCAAATTAGTGTTTTCCTCCTCTGCATGTAGAAAAGGAATAAATAAATCAATCAAATTACGAGAAGCCTCATAAAGTGCTTCTTTTGGAGTTAAACTCCCATTTGTCCATATTTCGAGAAAAAGGATCTCTTGTTTTTCATTCCCATTCCCATAGGAATAAATACTATGATTCACATTTCGAACAGGCATGGATACAGCATCTATAGGATAACTTCCATCTTGAGAGTGATTTGTGGATTTTATACGATATCCACGATCTCTCTTGATTTGTAATTCAATACGCAACTCAACGGGTTCTGTGAGGTTAGCTATATGTTGTGTAGTGTCAACTATTTCCACAGACGGCGGTGAGATGATATCTTGAGCAGTTACGCATTTTGGACCTTTGATGCAAATGAATGCGTCTCGAACTCCATACAAATTACTTCTCAATACAATTTCTTTCAAATTCATTAAAATTTCATGTACAGATTCTTCAATACCCGGTATCGTCGAATATTCATGTGGTAACTTCTCAAATTTTGCATGTGTGATACACGTACCCTCTATTTCTCCAAGTAAAACCCTTCGCATGGCAATACCTATTGTATCGGCTTGGCCTTTCATAAGTGGGGACAGAATGAAACGTCCATAATAAAGACGTTTACTGTCTACTCTTGATTCAACACACTTCCACTGTAGTGTTCGAGTGGATCCTGCTACTTCCTCTCGAACCATACTAATATATTATTATTTAGATTGGTGAATCATTTATTTCTCTTGAAATCTGTTCAATTCTTATTTTTATACACGCCTTTTTTTAGGGGGTCTACATCCATTGTGTGGCATAGGGGTTATATCGCGTACGAAACTTAATAGTATACCACTTCTACGAATAGCTCGTAATGCTGCATCTCTTCCGAGACCGGGGCCCTTTATCATAACTTCTGCTCGTTGCATACCCTGATCCACCACAGTACGAATAGCGTTTATTGCTGCAGCTTGAGCGGCAAAGGGTGTCCCCCTTCTTGTGCCTTTGAATCCAGAAGTACCGGCGGAGGACCAAGAAACCACCCGGCCTCGTACATCTGTAACAGTTACAATGGTATTATTGAAACTCGCTTGAACATGAATAACTCCTTTTGGTATTCTACGTCCATTTTTACGTGAACCAATACGTCCATTCCCACGTGAACCAATTCTTGGTATAGGTTTTGTCATATTTTATCATCTCATAAATATGAGTCAGAAATATACGGAGATATCCATTTCATGTTAAAAATCTTTGATCTTTTATTTATTTTTGACTTACATTAGTCCTTCCTTTAGCTTTAGAAAGTAAGTTCCTTTTAAGAAATATTATCCTTGTCTCTGTTTATGTTTCGGATTGGAACAAATCACTATAATACGCCCCCTCCTACGAATCAGTCGACATTTTTCACAAATTTTACGAACAGAAGCTCTTATTTTCATATTTATGATTCCCTATATTTTCTTTTTAATTCTGAATCCACTTCTTGAAAGAAAAAAATCCCTTTAATTTTGGAACCCCAAATTCTATCCCCATGAGGAGGATGCTAAAAAAATACCTAATCGTTCGAATCCTTGTTGCGAAGTCTATAAATTATACGTCCTCTGGTTGAATCATAACGACTTACTTCGATTTTGACTCTATCCCCCGGTAGTATGCGTATAAAACTGCGTCGGATCCTCCCCGAAACATAACCTAGAATTAGATCCTCATTATCTAAACGGACCCGGAACATACCATTGGGAAGTGATTCAGTAATTAAACCTTCATGAATCAATTTTTGTTCTTTCATTCCGGGTGACCCCCCCTGGAAGTATCAACTAATGGAGGAGTAGTCATATAACTTACCTTTCCTTTCCTTTTCACGGGTAATAAGTTACAGATCAAATTAGGACGCCAGAAGGGGGGGATCAACATATATATATATGACACAACATTTCTCCCCCAATTCCTTTTAGTCGGGCTTCTCGATCTGTCATTATACCCTGAGAAGTGGAAAGAATTGCAATTCCCATTCCACCTAAAATCTTAGGAATTCGTTGATAGTTAGAATAAATTCGTAGACCGGGTCGGCTGATACGTTTTAAAATAGTTTTATGTATACCTTTCCTAGTCCTTTTATGTCGCAGGGTTGAAACCAAGAAATATTTGTTATTTTCCCGATGTTTTCTAACGTTTTCAATAAAACCCTCTTGTAGAAGTATTTTAACAATGTTTTCAGTTATATTGGTAGATGTTATTCGAACCGTTTCCTTTTTATCCATATCAGCATTTCTTATCGAAGTTATTATATCGGCAATAGTGTCTCTACCCATGATGAACTAGAATTATTGTTGTCCTCTAATTTTGATATAATCAACATGTTTTTTAGGAATTATTAAAAATATATACTTGAGATATAATCCACTAATTGATCTATTTCATATTGATCTATTTTCGATACACTACTATATCATAATTTTATCTAATTTATAATACCTCAGGGGCTAATGAGACTATTTTTGTGAAATTCAACTGTCTCAATTCTCGAGCAATCGCACCAAAAACCCGAGTCCCTTTTGGGTTTCCTTCTTGATCGATGACAACTGCTGCATTGTCATCATATCGTATTATCATACCGTTGTCACGTTTAAGTTCTTTACGTGTACGTACAATTACAGCTCTAATTACTTCTGATCTTTCTAGAGGCATATTAGGCACTGCTTCCTTGATTACAGCAACAATAACATCACCAATATGAGCATATTGACGATTACTAGCCCCTAAGATTCGAATACACATCAATTCTCTAGCCCCGCTGTTATCCGCTACATTCAAAAGGGTCTGAGGTTGAATCATATCATTATTTTTTTTTTATCTGCTCTTTCAATGCAAAGAGTAAAGGAAAAAAAAGAAATATTATGTGTCCAGAAATAAAAAAATCCCCTTTTTTCATCCCTAACATTCCTTTGGTTCTACATCCTTACTTATCGCGCAATAACAAATTGAGTTCGTATAGGCATTTTGCACGCAGCTATTGACATAGCTGCTTTAGCTACGGTTTCTGATACTCCAACCATTTCATAAAGTATTCGACCGGGTTTAACAACGGCTACCCAATATTCGGGGGACCCCTTACCGGAACCCATACGTGTTTCTGCTGGTCTTAGTGTAACGGGTTTGTCGGGAAATATGCGTACCCATATTTTTCCGCCGCGGCGTGCATATCGTGTCATTGCTCTTCGCCCAGCTTCTATTTGTCTAGCTGTGATCCAAGCGGGTTCAAGTGCCTGAAGAGCATATCTTCCGAAAGAAATATGATTGCCTCGATAAGATATTCCTTTCATTCTTCCTCTATGTTGTTTACGGAATCTGGTTCTTTTGGGGTTATAGTTGATGGTTATTTCTCAATTCCATCTCTACTGCAGAACTGGACATGAGAGTTTCTTCTCATCCAGCTCCTCGCGAATAAAATAATGTAATAATATTACTATTACATATATATATATTTATATATATTTTTAATTTTAATAAATAAAAATAATGAAAAAAAAAAATGTTAAAATCATGGGATTTATAAGAAGAAGTTATATTTATATTTATATTGTATATATATAATAACTAGTTAGACTATAGTTAGATGTCTATTTATAAATTTTTATTGTAATTAATTCTTCTTTATTTTCATTTTTTTTTTTCTTTATTTATTATTGAATCACGCAAAATTTTGTAATCTAGTAAATAAATAAGAGTTTCGCGGGCGAATATTGACTCTTTTCTACTTCATTCGTAGAGGTCAACTCATACTATGACCACTCAGAATAAATTGGTTCCTGGTTCATTCCGCCATCCTTGCCAATGAATTATTAGGATTCGTTTTCAATAGAATCTTATGTAGTCATGGGTTCCGTCGTTCCTATAGCTTCTTCATTAATGGTTAGGCCTGAATTCTGCAATGGAGCCCCCAACTAAATTTGTTTCTGAGTCAATCCCCTCAGTTTCTATTAACTCGGGCTCTTTACTTTGTTTTATTATAAGTATTGATGCTTTATCACATTGCTTTTTCCGAGATTATTCATGGACCATACATATTGGAATTGTATTAGAATATCATTGATATTTTTCTTCTCTCTTTCTATCATCTTTCCACTTATCTACATCCCTTTATTTTTGTTTCATAATCTTTTAATTTAATTGGATTTATCATAATCCCATTTTTTTATGGAATAAAATTTCAGTTGCTACAACTACATGATCGATACATCATATAGTGACTGTTTTGTGGGATGTCGACAATACGAAGCAATAAGTTAGTTTTTAGTTTCTATAGTTATTAGTCTATAGTTCTATAGTGCAAGTGCAGGGATCCGTTTTTTTAATCCCAACTCTAACTAAAGAAAAAACCAACGAGTCACACACTAAGCATAGCAATTCTACCAATTGAAATGGTCAATCGAATTTTTATTTAACCCTATAGAAATAAAATTAGTATTTATTGTTCATTTTTGATTGAATGGGGGGAAAAAGAATGAAAATTTTTTAATTTTTTTGTTCTATCACTAGATAGAATAACAAGCACTAGATAGAATAACAAGACAAATAAAAAGGGGTTCATTATATTATTTTATTATTCCTCGTCTACAAATATCCAAATTTTGATGCCCAACACTCCATAGATAGTTCGAACTGTATAGGAACAATAATCAATTTTAGCACGAATGGTCTGTAGGGGAACTCTGCCTTCTCTAATCCATTCAACACGGGCAATTTCTTTCCCATCGATACGCCCTGCAATTTGTATTTGAATTCCTTTTGTATCCGTTTGCTCAGTTAATTCAATAGCTTTTTTCATTGCTTTTCGAAAGGAAACTCTATTTTTTAACTGTAAAGCTATATATTCCGCAAGAATATTAGGTTGCCCATAAGGTTTTTCAATTCTTGTGATAGCAATGTTGAGCCTTCGGTTCACAGAATTTAACTTTTTTTGTACATTTATCTGTAATTCTTCGATTCCTCGTGTTCGACTCTCTATTAATAAATTCGGGAATCCAATATAGATTATGACCTGAATTAAATCTATTCGTTTTTGAATTCCTATACGGGCAATTCCTTCGAAACCCGAGGATATTCTCATATTTTTTTGCACATAATTCTTGATACAGTCTCGTATTTTTTCATCCTCTTGGAGACCCGCGGAAAAGTTTTTTGGTTGTGCGAACCAAAAGGAATGATGGCTTTGAGTTGTACCAAGTCTGAAACCAAGTGGATTTATTTTTTGTCCCATATTTTTTATTATACTATCTTTTCATCCATATGTTATTTTTAAATATGAATCTAAATTTTTAATTTCTATAAAAATTATTTAGATTTATCCTTCAGTACAATTGTTATATGACATGTGGGTCTTTTTATTGGATAACTGCGCCCTCGAGCCCGGGGTCTTAACCTTTTCACAATGGGACCCCCATTGACTTCGGCTTTACTAATAAATAAATCAGCTTCGTTCAAACCCATATTATGACTAGCATTTGCTGCTGCAGAATAAACCAATTTTAAAATTGGATAAGAGGCTCGATAAGGCATGAGTTCCAGTATCATAAGTGTTTCTTCATAGGAACGCCCGCGAATTTGATCAATTACTCTTCGGGCTTTGAAAACAGACATATGTATATGTTGAGCTAAAACTTTGACTTCTGTGCCCGATCTATTCGAGTTCTTGTTTATCATAAGGTTAGTTACCCCCACCAATGGATGATGAGAAATTATTCTATTATTTTTGTTCTATAATTACTCTACTTAAATTACCATTATTCTACTTAATATAAATTGTTAATACTTAACTTCTTAACTTAATATACTTAATATATATTCCGTATATTATTTAATTATATTATTTTATTAATTATTAATTTATTATTAATATTAATTTACATTTTTTTTTTTCTTTTTTATTACTTTAGAACTTTTGATTATATTTACTTATCATATTTGTTTATATTTGTACTCTTTTATATATATTTGTACTCTTTTATATATATATATTTTTATATATTTTATATTTTTTATTTAATAGAAATTGAAATAAAAAAAGAATTAACGGCGAGATTTATTATCGTTTTTTGCATGTCTACCAAAAGTCCGAGTGGGTGCGAATTCTCCCAATTTATGACCTACCATACGATCCGTTATATAAATGGGTAAATGCTCTTTTCCATTATGAATAGCAATTGTATGCCCGATCATTGTGGGTATAATGGTTGATGCTCTGGACCAAGTTACTATTATTTCTTTTTCCTCCTTCATATTGAGTTGTTCGATTTTTCCCAATAAATGATTAGCCACAAAAGGATTTTTTTTTAGTGAACGTGCCACAATTGATAACTCCTTTTTTTGTAAAAATATAAATATAATAAACAATTTCAAATTCCAAAAATTCTATTTTCAATATTCTTAATTCTTATTTACGGCGACGAAGAATAAAACTATCACTATATTTTTTCCTTTTCCTACTTCTTCTTCCAAGTGTAGGATAACCCCAAGGGGTCATAGGTTTTTTTCTACCAATTGGGGCTCTCCCTTCACCGCCCCCATGGGGATGGTCTACAGGGTTCATAACTACTCCTCTTACTACAGGACGTTTACCTAGCCAACACTTAGATCCGGCTCTACCCAAACTTTTTTGGTTCACCCCAACATTACCCACTTGTCCGACTGTTGCTAAGCAGTTTTTGGATATTAAACGGACCTCTCCAGACGGTAATCTTAATGTGGCCGATTTACCCTCTTTTGCAATCAGTTTCGCTACAGCACCCGCTGCTCTAGCTAATTGTCCACCCTTTCCAAGTGTGATTTCTATGTTATGTATGGCCGTGCCTAAGGGCATATCGGTTGAAGTGGATTCTTCTTTTTTATCAATAAAAACCCCTTCCCAAACTGTACAAGCTTCTTCCAAAGCATACGGCTTTCTAGATGTATATGATGATATCTAGACAGATAGATCTTATATGAATCGTATGATGAAGTACCATATGAGTGGATATATAGGAATCCAAATCTGCCGAATCGCTCATGTTATGATCTTCTACATCCTAGGTCTCCTCGTTCCGTCATCTGGCTTATGTTCTTCATGTAGCATTCAGACCGAATGACTCTATGAAATTACGTCGATACTTCCACTTACGGGTAACGTAGGAGACATCTCTATTTTTCCCCGGGGGATCCTTATACACTGCTTAGCTTTCAATTCGCCTCTGACCATCAAATTAAATGTGAATAACCCGTCTTCCTCTCTTTGAAACAAGGAGCGCTTCCGGTTCTGTCCGTGCTTCAAACAATTTTGTCTTCTCCATATTACCATATCTCTAGAGTCAATAATTTTCTATGAAGAACTACTGAACTCAATCACTTGCTGCCGTTACTCAACAGTTTTCTGTTGAGGTCTATCCCGTGGAGGTACTCCAATTGGATCAGTGATCGATTTCTAGGTTTCGTCGTAAACCTAATTGGTTACTTCCAATTACGTAAATCAATAGTTCAAACCGCACTCAAAGGTAGGGCATTTCCCATTGATATAGGAACTTCTGTACCAGAAACAATGGTATCTCCAATTATAGCCCCTCTGGGATGTAAAATATATCTCTTCTCACCATCCCCATAGTGTATGAGACAAATGTATGCATTTCGATTAGGGTCGTATTCTATGGTTACGATTCTACCAGATATGTCTTTTTCATTCCGTCGAAAATCGATTTTACGGTATAGACGCTTATGACCTCCCCCTCTATGCCTTGCGGTAATGATTCCTCTGGCATTACGACCTTTACCACAACGATGCTGTCCATAAATCAATTTATTTCGTGGATTGGATTTCCTGTCTACGGCTCCGTTGCGTGTGCTCGGGGTAGAAGTTTTGTATAAATGTATCGCCATGTTATTAAGTATTTTGCTTTAAGTTCTTTTCTCTATAAGAGGTGGAATAGAATAACCCGGTTGAAGCGTAATGATCATACGTCTGTAATTGGAATGCATTGTATGTCCCATAATAGGTCCCATTCTTCTACCCTTTCCGGGGAGTCGATGACTATTCATAGCTATTACCTTGACACCAAAGAAGAGTTCGACCCAATGCTTTATTTCTGTCCTAGTTGATCCTGATTCGACATTAGAAGTATATTGATTGTTCCCCAATAACCGAATACTTTTTTCTGTAAATACTGCATATTTGATTCCATCCATAAATCCATTTTCTTCCCTATAAGTTCCAGTATCGATAAGAATTCTAGTTCTTATTGTTCATATGTTATGGTATGAATATACCATACCAATTCGTTATGTATGGATGATGAGATTCCATTGATACAGAGCCAATTCCAATAGACTTATTGAACGTTCCCATTGGCGTGCATCCAGCAGGAATTGAACCTACGAATTTGCCAATTATGAGTTGGGCGCTTTAACCATTCAGCCATGGATGCTTAACAGGGATCATCGTACATCGTGAATAACCAAATTCCAATTGAAATGAAATCTTTAGGAGGAATCAATGAAAGAGGAATCAATGAAACGACATCAATTCAAACCCTGGATCTTCGAATTGAGAGAGATATTGAGAGAAATCAAGAATTCTCACTATTTCTTAGATTCATGGATCAAATTCGATTCAGTGGGATCTTTCACTCCCATTTTTTTCCACCAAGAACGTTTTATGAAACTCTTTGACCCCCGAATTTTAAGTATCCTACTTTCCCGCGATTCACAGGGTTCAACAAGCAATCCATATTTCACGATCAAAGGTGTAGTACTGCTTGTAGTAGCGGTCCTTATATCTCGTATTAACAATCGAAAGATGGTCGAAAGAAAAAATCTCTATTTGATGGGGCTTCTTCCTATACCTATGAATTCCATTGGACCCAGAAATGAGACATTGGAAGAATCTTTTTGGTCTTCCAATATCAATAGGTTGATTGTTTCGCTCCTGCATCTTCCAAAGGGGAAAAAGATTTCTGAGAGTTGTTTCATGGATCCGCAAGAGAGTACTTGGGTTCTCCCAATAAATAAAAGAAATCAAAAGTGTATCATGCCTGAATCTAACCGGGGTTCGCGGTGGTGGAGGAACCGGGTCGGAAAAAAGAGGGATTCTAGTTGTAAGATATCTAATGAAACCGTAGCTGGAATTGAGATCTCATTCAAAGAGAAAGATAGCAAATATATGGAGTTTCTTTTTTTATCTTATACGGATGATCCGATCCGCAAGGACCATGATTGGGAATTGTTGGATCGTCTTTCTCCGAGGAAGAAGCGAAACATAATCAACTTGAATTCGGGACAGCTATTCGAAATCTTAGGGAAACATTTGATTTCTTATCTCATGTCTGCTTTTTGTGAAAAAAGACCAATGGAAGGGGAGGGTTTCCTCAAACAACAAGGAGCTGAGGCAACTATTCAATCAAATGATATTGAGCATGTTTCCCATCTCTTCTCGAGAAACAAGTGGGGTATTTCTTTGCAAAATTGTGCTCAATTTCATATGTGGCAATTCCGCCAAGATCTCTTCGTTAGCTGGGGGAAGAATCAGCACGAATCGGATTTTTTGAGGAACGTATCGAGAGAGAATTGGATTTGGTTAGACAATGTGTGGTTGGTAAACAAGGATCCGTTTTTTAGCAAGGTACGGAATGTATCGTCAAATATTCAATATGATTCCACAAGATCCATTTTCGTTCAAGTAACGGATTCTAGCCAATTGAAAGGATCTTCTGATCAATCCAGAGATCATTTCGATTCCATTAGAAATGAGGATTCAGAATATCACAAATTGATCGATCAAACAGAGATTCAGCAACTAAAAGAAGGATCGATTCTTTGGGATCCTTCCTTTCTTCAAACGGAACGAACAGAAATAGAATCAGATCGATTCCCGAAATGCCTTTTTGGATCTTCCTCAATGTCTCGGCTATTCACGGAAGGTGAGAAGCAGATGAATAATCATCCGCTTCCGGAAGAAACCGAAGAATTTCTTGGGAATCCCACAAGATCAATTCGTTCTTTTTTCTCTGACAAATGGTCAGAACTTCATCTGGGTTCGAATCCTACTGAGGGGTCCACTAGAGATCATAAATTTTTGAAGAAAAAACAAGATGTTTCTTTTGTCCCTTTCAGGCGATCGGAAAATAAAGAAATGGTTGATATATTCAAGATAATTACGTATTTACAAAATACCGTCTCAATTCATCCTATTTCATCAGATCGGGGATGTGATATGGTTCCGAAGGATGAACCAGATATAGAGAGTTCCAATAAGATTTCATTCTTGAACAAAAATCCATTTTTGGGTTTCTTTCATCTATTCCATGACCGGAACAAAGGGGGATACACGTTACGCCACGATTTTGAATCAGAAGAGAGATTTCAAGAAATGGCAGATCTATTCACTCTATCAATAACCGAGCCGGATCTGGTGTATCATAGGGGATTCGCCTTTTCTATTGATTCCTACGGATTGGATCAAAAAAAATTCTTGAATGGGGTATTCAACTCCAGAGATGAATCGAAAAAGAAATCTTTATTGGTTCTACCCCCTCTTTTTTATGAAGAGAATGAATCCTTTTATCGAAGGATCAGAAAAAAATTGGTCCGGATCCACTGCGGGAATGATTTGGAAGATCCAAAACTAAAAATAGTGCTATTTGCTAGCAACAACATAATGGAGGCAGTCAATCAATATGGATTGATCCGAAATCTGATTCAAATCCAATATAGCACCTGTGGATACATAAGAAATGTATCGAATCGATTCTTTTTAATGAATAGATCCTTCGAATATGGAATTCCAAGGGATCGAATAGGAAATGATACTCTGAATCATATAACTATAATGAAATATACGATCAACCGACATTTATCGAATTTGAAAAAGAGTCAGAAGAAATGGTTTGATCCTCTTATTTCTCGAACCGAGAGATCCATGAATCGGGATCCTGATGCATATAGATACAAATGGTCCAATGGGAGCAAGAATTTCCAGGAGCATTTGGAACATTTCGTTTCTGAACAGAAGAACCGTTTTCAAGTAGTGCTCGATCGATTACGTATTAATCAATATTCGATTGATTGGTCCGAGGCTATCGACAAAGAAGATTTGTCTAAGTCACTTCGTTTCTTTTTGTCTAAGTCACTTCTCTTTTTGTCCAAGTCACTTCTCTTTTTGTCCAAGTCACTTCCTTTTTTCTTTGTGAGTATCGGAAA